GCATACCTTGATCTACTACTGTACGAATAGCATTTGCTGCGGCAGTTTGAGCGGCAAAGGGTGTCCCTCTTCTCGTACCCTTGAATCCACAAGTACCGGCCGAGGACCAGGAAACCACCCGGCCCCGCACATCTGTAACGGTGACTATGGTATTATTGAAACTTGCTTGAACATGAATAACTCCCTTTGGTATTCTACGTGCACTCTTACGTGAACCAATACGTACATTCCTACGTGAACCAGTTCTCGGTATAGCTTTTGCCATATTGTATCATCTCATAAATATGAGTCAGAAATATATGGATATATCCATTTTATGTCAAAACAGATTTCTTATTTGTACATTGAGCCCTTTAGCGAGTCTAATTATCCTTGTCTTTGTTTATGTCTCGGGTTGGAACAAATTACTATAATGCGCCCCCGCCTACGGATTAGTCGACATTTTTCACAAATTTTTCGAACGGAAGCTCTTATTTTCATATTTGTCATTCCTTATCTTAATTCTTTTTTGGTAGAAAATAAGTTTCTTGAAATTTTGCATCTCGAATCGTATCGAATAAAAATGACCTAATCTTTCGAATCCTTGTTTCGGAGTCGATAAATTATACGTCCTCTGGTTGAATCATAACGACTTACTTCAATTTTGACTTTATCTCCTGGCAGTATCCGTATAAAACTACGTCGGATCTTTCCTGAAACGTAACCTAGAATCAGATCTTCATTATCTAACCGAACTCGGAACATGCCATTGGGAAGCGATTCAGTAATTAAACCTTCATGAATCCATTTTTGTTCTTTCATTTCAGGTAAAGCCCCCCTGAAGTATCAATTAATGGAGGAAAGACGATATTAGACAACTCATCCCCTTTCTTTTTTTTTTTACAAATAGGAAGAGGTTTCGGATCCCATTTGGATATTAAATGGATTACCATATATAACACAAAATTTCTCCACCGATTCGTTCTAGTCGAGCCTCCCGGTCTGTCATTATACCCCGAGAAGTAGAAAGAATTACAATTCCCATCCCACCTAAAATTCTAGGAATTCGTTGAGAGTTAGAATAGATTCGTAAACCGGGTCTACTGATCCGTTTTAAATTTAAAAAATTTCTATAGGGTCTTTTCCCATTCCTTCTATGTCGAAGGGTTAAAACCAAAAAATATTTGTTTTTTTCTCGATGTTTTCTGACGTTTTCGATAAAACCCTCTCGGAAAAGTATTTTAACAATATTTTCGGTAATATTAGTAGATGCTATGCGAACAACTCTTTTTCTATCCATATCAGCATTTCGTATAGAGGTTATTATCTCAGCAATAGTGTCTCTACCCATGATGAACTAAAATTATTGGTGTCTCAAAATTGGATTGGATATAATCAACATGTTTTTTTTTTCTTTTTTTTATTGATTTATGAATAGGAATTTTGCAAGGTATATGCGTGAGACACAATCTACGAATTAATCTAGTTCTTAATCTATTTCTTTCAAATACCCCAAAGATATCACGATCTCATTTTATTTTATAATACCTCGGGAGCTAATGAAACTATTTTAGTAAAATTCAATTGTCTCAATTCACGGGGGATTGCCCCAAAAATTCGAGTTCCTTTTGGATTTCCTTCTTGATCAATCACAACTGCAGCATTGTCATCATATCGTATTATCATACCGCTGTCACGTTTTAGTTCTTTACAGGTACGAACAATTACAGCTCTCACTATTTCTGATTTTTCTAGGGGCATATTTGGTACTGCTTCTTTAATCACAGCAACAATAACGTCACCAATATGAGCATATCGACGATTACTAGCTCCTATGATTCGAATACACATCAATTCTCGAGCCCCGCTGTTATCCGCTACGTTTAAATGGGTCTGAGGTTGAATCATATCAAATTTTTTGTTTATTCTTCCAATGCAAAGGATGAAGAAAATAAAAGAAATATTGTTTGTCCAAAAAAAGAAACCTGCGTTTTTGTTTCATCCCTAAGATTCATCTCTGTCGGTTCTACATTTTTATCCCGAAATAATAAATTGAGTTCGTATAGGCATTTTAGATGCTGCTATTAAAATAGCCCTTCTAGCTATATTTTCGGTTACTCCACCTATTTCATATAGTATTCGCCCCGGTTTAACAACAGCTACCCAATATTCAGGGGATCCTTTCCCCGAACCCATACGTGTTTCAGCAGGTCTTACTGTAACTGGTTTGTCTGGAAATATACGGACCCATATTTTTCCACCACGGCGTGCATTTCGTGTCATTGCTCGTCGACCTGCTTCGATTTGTCTAGATGTGATCCAAGCAGGTTCAAGTGCCTGAAGAGCATATTTACCGAAACAAATATGATTACCTCGATAAGATATTCCCTTCATTCTTCCTCTATGTTGTTTACGGAATCTAGTTCTTTTGGGGTTATAGTTGATGGTTGTTTCAGAATTCCATCTCTACTACAGAACTGGACGTGAGAGTTTCTTCTCATCCAGCTCCTCGCGACTAAAA